CTAAATAAACTCAAACACATCAAATACAATTATAAACCAACCACCAAAAAAATTTACAAGCAAAATCAACTTAGCAAACCTAAATCCACCAAACAACTCATCATTAGTCCTACTAAAAACCTTTAAAACAAAAGTAAAAAACAAACCTAAATAATAAAATAAACTCATCACAGACCTTAAAATAAGAAAAAAAACAAATACAGATATAGAAGAATTTATAATACTCATAAAAACATTTCATTTTCCAATAAACCCTAACAATGGTGGTAATCCACCCAACGACAGTAACAAAACAATAACCCTCAAATCTACAAACAAACCTTTAACAGAACTATTTAAATTAACCATTAACCTAGAATCTAAATACCATAAAACAAAAAATAAACACAAAGAAATAATAATATAAATAAAAAAATAAACCTTCATCCTGTGATAACTATGACACACTGCAAAAACAATCCATCCTATATGACCAATAGATGAATAAGCTAACAAACCACGAACTTGAGATTGGTTTATACCTCCAATACCACCAACTATTGCAGACCCATACCTTATAACACAAACAAGAACAATTAACCACAACATATTCCTAATCTCCATCATAACCCCAACCAAAAATACAGGAGCCAATTTCTGCCATGTAACCAACAACAAACAAGACAACCAAGGCAAGCTTCCTATTACACTTGGAAATCAAAAATGAAATGGAAAAACACCTATCTTCATTAAAAGACTACCAATAATAAACAACACTCTCACGAAAAAATATTTAAAACTTATTAACCTTAAAATCTCCCAAGAAGAAGAAACATTATATATAATAAGCCTTCCAAACACTAAAAACCTAGAACCAATAGCCTGAACAATAAGATACTTAACAGCAGCCTCCCTATTTAACATACCTTTCTGATATACTAAAATTGGTAAAAATCCAATCAAATTTATTTCCAACCCAACTCAAATTCCTAACCAATGCATTGAAGATATAGAAAAAACAGTACCAAAAACCATCATAAAAAAAAATAAATAACTAAACGGCAAATTCGACAACATAAGAAAAAGGATAAAATCGAATTACCCAAAACAAAGTTAGCAACCTTACTCCACTCCAAGTTTTTTCTACACAAATTCTATTAACAATATTAATTAAACCTGCCTTTAAATCACCCAATCCAAAGACCCCTCATTTCACTCATGAAACAAACCAACAATTAAAATAAATAAAAAAATACACCCACCAACAATCCTTCTATAACCAAACGTCACTAAAACCCTAACCAATAATGGAAACAACAAAACAATTTCAATATCAAAAATAAGAAAAATAATAGCCAATAAAAAAAACCGCATCGAGTATGGTAACCGCGCAGATATCAAAGGATCAAAACCACATTCAAACGGAGAATTTTTTTCTCGATCCATAACAACACGAAAAGATAAAACCCAACCTAAAATTATAACAACAGACAAAACAACCGCAAAAACCCTCCTAAGCATACAACCCAACATTAGCATTAAAGAAACTTAAATCCATATATTAATCAACATCAATGATTCCCGTTCAAACCGGCGTAACGCTTAAAAACACAACCTAAATGAATAAATTCTTATAATCCTCTAATTAACAGCTAGACGCCTCAAACTTTGGCTTTCATTTAAACTTTTATAAAAAAGGACTATCTACCTATAAATTATGGGCCAAAACCATACACAAATTCTTGTTCTCTATAACACGTGACCTAAAAACTTAATCAGTTTCTATTCTGAATGCAAATCAAACTTTTACTTAGATCATTCACCCCCAAAGACAATAAATATATGTCGTCTTTAGATTAAAAATCTAACACCTAACTCAGTCATCTGGGGACTTATATTATTAACATCCCCACCAATAAATAGAAAGATACAAAAATAACCACACAACATCAACAAAATGCCAATACCAAGCAGCCGCCTCAAACCCAAAATGATGCCCTATAGAAAAATGCTGCACCAAAACACGGAAAAAACACACAAACAAAAAAGTTCTACCAATCAAAACATGTAATCCATGAAATCCTGTAGCAACAAAAAAAGTAGACCCATAAGCACCATCAGCGATAGAAAAAGAAGCCTCAAGATACTCACCAGCCTGAAGAAAAGTAAAGTAAACACCCAGCCCAACAGTACAAAACAAACCTTGCAAGCCACTTATACGACGTCCCTCTATTAATCTATGATGAGCTCATGTCACTGTAACCCCTGAAGCCAAAAGAACACCAGTATTTAATAAAGGAACCCCAAAAGGATTTAACGGATAAATACCAACAGGGGGCCAACAAGACCCCAATTCTAACCTAGGGGCCAAACTACTATGAAAATACGCCCAAAAAAACGCAAAGAAAAACAAAACCTCAGAAGCAATAAATAAAATTATACCTCACCGTAAACCACTAGAAACTTGAACAGTATGAAACCCCTGATATGTAGCCTCACGAACAACATCTCGTCATCATTGCACCATTGTAATTAAAATAAGAAACACACCAATTAATAATAATCTATATATACGTAAATGAAATCAGCCAGCAAGCCCAACAGTTAAAAATAATGCACCTATGGAACCAGTCAATGGTCATGGTCTAACTTCAACTAAGTGATATGGATTTCGAGTCATTAATTTAACTTAAAGAGGAGAGATTTATTTTTACCGCGTTTTTGAAAACGCGGTATTAAAGTAATAGTGGTTTTATTGATATATGTATATATAATATCTTTTGTGTGTCCTTAATATCTAGTATATATGTTTTTTTTTTAAACCACTATGTTGACACTTAAATTAAGTTTACTAGACATTTTATGGTATATATATGTATGTATATATATATATATATATGTATGTATGTATGTATATGTATCATCACTCAAGCAATAAGAAATACCTATTTTCACTCTCCGGCTTACAAAACCAGCGCTTGCAACTTAAGCCTTTATTACAATTAAAACTTTTCTACCTTAAACCATCTACCATAAAGCCCCCCTAACATTAAAATTAACGAAGAAAATTCTTTTCTACCTACAATAGCATCAAATTCAATCATCCCCATACCCCGCCCAATTTTCCTAACCACTACATTAATTCCGCCTAAACATAAAAAAATAAATCATCTACAATAGGATCAATAGCAGGACACACATACATATCAAGAACCTAAAAAATCTGTATACTCAGATTTACAATGCATATATAATACAAAAATATAGAAAAAATTACCTAATTCTTAAACATCATTTTTTTAAAACACAAATACAGTACCGACAAAAAAACAGATGCCAAAAAAACCATAATTTTTAAATTTTTCTACAACACATATTTTAGTAACTAATAACCACACAAATTTAAATCTACCATACAATTAACTAAATAACTAAAAATCCTCTACAATACAAACTTATAGCTCAAACTCAATATCTTATATTAAACTACAATACTAAGTTAAACCAAAATCCAGCATATAAATCAAATATTAAAATAAATTTTATCTAAAATCATATGATTCACAATTCGCTTAACTTCATATTCATTACCAACACCACCTTAAATAGTCTGTTTTTTTACAACTTTAACTTCACAACCAATATAAAATAAATCATACAAACTCATCTATTAACAAATCAATCTAAAAACAACCAATAATATGTTAATATCAACAAAATAAATTTAAACTTAGCAGCTCATCAGACATATAAGTTTAACAACACCAGTGTAACACACAACACACATAATATATCAATAATAAAAAAGAACTGCTACCAACCTTAAGCACCGCGTCTTCAAAAACGCGGTGCTACGCCATCTTATCTTAAGACATACTTGCCATCCTAGCAGCTTCAATGCTTTGCTTTCCAATTTAAGCTATTAAAATTCCTTAATTCCTATTTCTATTACTATATTATCTAGAAACAATATATAGACCAATACCAATAATTCTAATTATAAAGACAACTAAAAAATTAAATATCTTAAGTTGCACATTTTGATTATCTTTCCTTAATGTTCTTACAATCTTGAATATACCTTGTCCGCCAAGCACTTCTACTCACCCTTGATCAATCGATTTTATTATATGCCTTCCATATGTTGTAGCCACTTTAACTAACGGATATGTTGACAAAGGAACTAAGAACCACATAAGTCTTAAAAACGTACTTACTTTAGAATTAATTTTGATAGAGTAAGATTTCTCTCAAATGAATCTTCCGACAATCACACCACAAAAGATAATAAACAACACCATAAACTTTTGGAAATTAGGTAAAAAGATAAAACCTAGTTCAAAATCCAAAAAAAACCATTGCAGCATAGCACCAAACATAATAGCAGCCAACCTTAAAATCATCATAGGTATGTACATATATAAATCATAATCAGTTTTTCTGTGTAACGGACTACTTTTACTAGCACCCCACAAAGAGGCATATGAGACCCGTAAAGTATAAGTAATAGTTAGCCCTGTGGCCAACATAATCATTATAATCATTAACAACCTAATTGGATGAAATAATCTAAATTCCAAAATAAGATCTTTTGAGTAAAACCCACTTAAAAACAATCCACCACACAACGATAAATTAGCAACGTTTATACAGCTTCTAGTAATAGGAAGCTGACTATACATTATATTTATTATTCGAATATCTTGAACTCCGTTACTTCTATGAATAATTGCACCAGCACACAAAAACAAAAGGGCTTTAAATAACGCATGCGTATATAAATGAAAAAGAGCCAATATTGGTAACCCTAACGCTAAGCTCATCATTATTACACCAAGTTGACTTAATGTAGATAGGGCCACAATTTTTTTTAAATCATTCTCAAAATTAGCACCGGCACCAGCCATTAGCATGGTTAAAACAGCAACTACCAATAAACTTGACTTAAATCCATTCCACTTCTCTAAAATAGGGTAAAATCGAATAAGCAAAAATACACCTGCTGTCACCAAAGTGGAAGAGTGTACCAACGCTGAAACTGGTGTTGGTGCTGCTATTGCAGCAGGCAGCCACCTAGAAAACGGTATTTGTGCGCTCTTCGTCATCCCAGCAATAAGAATACATAATCCCAACACTCTAGTAAAACAAAAATCCGTAATTAGCATAATATTTCAATAACCTAAAATTACTAATATTCCAATAGAGACTAAAATTATAACATCACCGATACGATTAGCCAAAATAGTAAGTATACCTGCCCCTAATGACTTATTATTTTGATAATAAACTACAAGAACAAATGACACAATTCCTAAACCATCCCACCCAAGTAGTAAAGCAGGTAAGCTAGGAATAAACACAAGCAAATTTATCGATAATACAAATAATATAACTAATCAAATAAATCGCCTCAAAAAGATATCACCCGATATATACCTAGAAGAAAAAATCATCACACACCCAGAAATAAGACAGACAATTCCACTAAATCTCAAACTTACCTGATCAAGAACAACCCTTATTTTTATTAAACAAGAACTTAAATCAACAACAATCCACTCAATAAAAAAACACTTATTATTTAACATCAAATAATAACTTATCCTAAAAGCAAAACAACTATATATAAGTAACAAAACTGAGCTAATAGAAGAAGATTTTAATATATAATACATCTACTAAATAAAAATATTTTTACTATTAGAACCACAATCTAATGTTCTCTATAAACCAATTCAGTACAATATAATCTATAACCATATAAAAATAAGTTCTGCCTTCAGAACCAAAAAATTACAAGGAATTCAATGAAGAAACAACATTAAAACATGAATATCTTTTAGATTCCTAAATGGTTTTATGTACTTAGGGCTCCCACCATGATTAATACCAGTGTATAAATACATACTATACACAGCAGCCAAAAACCTTATAGCTATTAATGGTAAAATATAATATTTAGAACTAAAAATAACAGTTGGAAAAATCATCATTTCACCAACTAAATTTAAACTAGGCGGAGCGGCTATGTTCATAACACAAAATAAGAATCATCATAGTGATAAAAAAGGTATAGTCAACAATATCCCTTTAGAAATAAACAAATTTCGTGTGAAACTTTTCTCATAAGTAATATTAGCTAGCCCAAAAAGTGCAGATGAGCAAAACCCATGCGAAATTATTATTACAACAGCACCAGATCAGCCCCACGAAGTGTTAGTAAATACACCAACTAACAATAAAGCTATATGCCCAATAGATGAATATGCAATAAGCGACTTAAAATCAATTTGTCGAAAACAAATAACCCTTGTTAATATACCCCCTCATAACCCTAAAAAAACAATTAATATTAGCATATTTATGGTTTGAATATTAAAAAATTGATACACACGAATTATTCCATACCCACCCAATTTTAATAAAATAGCTGCCAATACTATTGATCCTGCCACTGGGGCCTCAACATGCGCCTTAGGGAGTCATAAGTGAACAGTAAATATTGGCAATTTAACCAAAAATGCAAATAAAAGTATCAAATAAAACAAAATTCATGTATATTGACCATACAGATATAATTGCTTAAAAACATTTGTACATAAAAATATATTATATGACCAAGCCTTAAATCCACCCCACACCAAACAAAACAATAATGGCAAAGATGCAGCAATAGTGTAAATCATTATGTATATACCAGCCTGAAGCCGTTCGGGTTGATAGCCTCAACCTAAAATAATTATTAGCGTTGGCAACAAAGATGCCTCAAATATAAAATAAAACATAATAATTCTTGATACACAAAAAGTATTTAATAAAATTAAATTTAAAACTAAAATCATTACACAAAAAACCAAGCTATAATTATTACTAAGTTTTACACTAAATTGACTAGCTAGCAACATTATCATTGAAATTCAAAATGACAATAAAACTAATAAAATAGACATAGTATCATTTGATATATACCTATTAAATGTAAAAAAAGAAAATTGTGGTCTATATATATACATAACAGAAAACAATCTTCCAAAACCTAAACCTCAAATACTAATATATCAAAATGCTTGTATGTTTATAATAAATAGCAACGACAAATTTAATAACATTAACCTTAACACTTCTGAGTACTAAATCTTCTAACGTAATCATTACCACGGACCCGAATCATAGAAACAAGAATTGATAAACCTAAACTAGCCTCACACGCACCTAAAGTAATAAAAATAAGAGAAGTCTCCCCACTCAATATAATATTATCTATCATAAGAAATAGTATAATAAATAAATTTACTGTTATAGCCTCTAATCTTAACAAAGCACTTAACAAGTGCTTATATTGAAGAGCCAGTGCCAAAACAGATATCAAAAACCCATTAATTCTAATTAAAGTTAAATAAAATAATCTCATATAATATAAATAAACAAGTTATTAAGTGAATTGAACACTTCAAACTTATTTTCAAGACAAATCTTCCCCAGGAAATAACTTAAAAACTTAAAATATTATCTCACAATAAATATAAAATCGAATTAAAAATAAAGTAAAAAAAATATATAAAAGTGAAAATCTGACCAATCCTATCAAATGGTCTCTCAACAGGACATCTACCAATTCAAGTCAAAATTAAAAAAATACCAACAAAAAACCAAAATAAAATCTGATTAATTGGGTAATAAGATAATGATCAGTAAACTCCACTATTCATTAGGGGAACAATAAAAAGAATAAAAATAGATGCCGCTAGAGCAATAACACCTCCCAACTTATTCGGAATAGATCGTAAAATTGCATAAGCAAAGAGAAAATACCACTCAGGCTGAATGTGAACAGGAGTGACTAAAGAATTAGCGGGCATAAAATTCTCAGGATCACTTAAAACTTGCGGAAAAAATAAAACCAAAAACGAGAATAAACCTAATAGAACCACAAAACCAATTAAATCTTTAAATCTATAATAAACATGAAACGAAATTTTCTCGATATCACTATTAACTCCAAGAGGATTATTAGACCCAGTTTCATGTAAAAAAAGTAAATGAAGAATAGTTAAAGCAGCAATTCTGAAAGGAAGTACAAAATGAATTGTAAAAAACCGAGTTAATGTTGCATTATCAACTGAAAATCCACCCCAAACCCACTCAACTAACATTTTTCCAACGTATGGAATAGCAGATAACAAATTAGTAATCACAGTAGCTCCTCAGAAAGATATTTGACCTCACGGTAAAACATAACCTAAAAACGCAGTAGCCATTGTTAAAAAAAACAAAACAACACCAATATTCCAAGTATGATGATTTATATATGAGCCATAATATATACCTCGACCAATATGTAAATAAATACAAATAAAAAATCATGAAGCACCATTAGCATGGATAACTCGGATTACTCATCCATACCTTACATCCCGTCTAATATGCATTACTGAGCTAAACGCCAAATCAACATGGGCCGTATAATGTATTGCTAGAAATAAACCAGTAACAATTTGAATCACCAAACATAAACCCAACAAAGAACCAAAATTTCACCAAATTGAAAGATTTGATGGAGAAGGGAGATCAATTAGAGAACCATTAATAATTTTCAAAACAGCATGAGTTTTACGTAAAGGACCTTGCATAATATATCTAACTATTAATTGACCCTTTTAGTCATTTTATACTAAAAACGGTCGCATCACACTATACTTATGATAACAAATTTTCACAACAACCACTAGATTAATCAACAAAATAACACCTAACCTAATTATGATACTAATAAATTCAGGTGACACGAGCTCAATCCCAGTTATCTTCATATTGACTATAGCAACATAATTATATATAACCAATCTTTTTCTATCAATAAAATAACAATAAGTATACACATACATAATACAAATTTGAATAACAAAAAACAAAAATATAGATGACCTTATACTTATTATAATATTAGGAATTAATGCAGCAACATATGCAAATATAACAAGTAAACCACCAACATAAATTAAAAATAAAATATAGGCATATCATGAGGATAAAAACATACTAATCAAAATACATATTAGCAACGTAAACATAATAATAGAAAATCCAAGCCTTAATGGCTGTGCCATCAATGGAATAACAAACCTAAAAGTTAAACCTACAGATCTTATAATTAACACCGTCATATCAATCAAACTATAGGCACCCATAACCTAATCTTTAGCTTCCAATGCTAATATTTTATTAAACTATTAATCTGCTACAACAAAACATTAAATATTATTACTAAAAGAAATATTAATAAAACCAATGCTGAAGGGAGAAATGACTTTCAAGTTAAATTTATCAAAAGATCATATCGAAACCGTGGGTAACTAGCACGAACTCAAATAAATAAAAATGACAAGCACAAAACTTTCAGCATAAAAAACAAATCACTAATAAAAAAAAAGCAAAATGGACCACCTAAAAATAAAATAACCCTAAATAACCTCATCACCAAAATATTTGCATATTCAGCAAGAAAAATAAGAGCAAATCCAGCAGCACCATACTCGATATTAAACCCAGAAACCAATTCTGACTCACCCTCAGCAAAATCAAAAGGTGCACGATTAGTCTCTGCTACACATGTAGCAAATCATAAAAACGAAATAGGCCCTATTATAAAAGCCAACCACACTACATTTTGCGAATCCTTAATCCTAAAAAACCTAAAATCCCTAATTAAAAATAAAGGAAAAAGAAGAATAAGAACCATTCTGACCTCATAAGAAATAGTTTGTGCAACAGCACGCAACCTCCCAATCAGAGCATACTTAGAGTTACTCGCCCACCCAGCAAGCAGTGTCCCGTATACATTCAGACCAGAAACACACAAAAAAAATAAAATTCCTCATTTGAAATAATTAACACTAAATGATCTTGGATAAAGCTGTCATAACAATAAAGCCAATCTAAATCTAAAAACCGGAGCTCCAAGATATAAAAAATAATTTGAAAAAATAGGCTTAACAATTTCCTTAGTCAAAAGCTTAGCGGCATCAGCAATTGGCTGGGGAATACCAACAAATCCAACCTTATTAGGACCTTTACGCACTTGCATGTATCTTAATCCTTTCCGCTCTAAAAGTGTAAAAAAAGCGACTGCTAATAAAATACAAATATATGATAAAACACAAGAAACCAAAGAAATATACATTATAAAGAAAAGAAATTTCATCTTCATATTTAGGGCTTAAACCTAATGCACTTATCTGCCATCTTTATATCAAATATAAGACTTTCACTTACATATTACTGATCCTAAATCAGTTGCATAATTTTTGCTAAATTGATAAATAATATTAAATTAAAAAATTATATAAATTCAAAATCAAGAATCTCTCTTTTAATTTGGTCCTTTCGTACTAAAATTAAACTACTAATTAAAGATAGAAACTGACCTGGCTCACGCCGGTCTGAACTCAGATCATGTAAAATTTTAATGGTCGAACAGACCAACCCTCAAAAACTGCTACATTTTTAGGATATTTTAGTCCAACATCGAGGTCACAACCCCTCTTTTCGATATGAACTCTCAAAGAAGATTATGCTGTTATCCCTATGGTAACTATCTCTTTCAATCAGATTATACTGGATCAAAACATATAAGTTACAATAATATATAGGAAGCTTTAGCTGTTCCTTAGTCGCCCCAACTAAAAAATATTTAAGACTTCAATTTCTAAAGATAATTATAACCCCAAAATTATTTAAAGCTCAATAGGGTCTTCTTGTCTATTAATAAAATCTAAATCTCTTCATCTAAAAGCCAATTTTTAAATAATATAAATGAGACAGCTTCAATTTCGTTCAACCATTCATTCCAGTCTCCAATTATAAGACAATTGATTATGCTACCTTTGCACGGTCAAGGTACCGCGGCCGTTTAAATTAATTCACTGGGCAGGTCAGACTTTTTATTTTTTCATAACAAAAAGACATGTTTTTGATAAACAGGCGAAATAAAACATTTGCCGAGTTCCTTATTTATATTTAATAAAAAAATAAAAATAAATATTAAAAATTTCATTACTTTCTAATAAAATCATTTCAAATACTCATTTTAGCATAAACATTACAATACAGTATAGTTTTACTACATGTTTTTATATATACAAGATTAAATAATAAATAAATCTTTCATTACTTTAAAATACTTTATAACAAATTAAATATAATAGCTAATTTCAAGCTTACATATTATTAATCTATTAATATCAACTTCTTAAATTAACTAAGATTAGCCTTAGTTAAATCAATCTTATACCACACAACTAAATTAATAAACTCTAATCAGTCGTCATATAAATCTACACTTATATGTATTTCTAAAAAAACTAGCTATCACTTAATACGAATAAAATGTCATTTCCACCATAATTTTTTCTAAAAGTTGTGCCACACTTACACAGATAAATTCTAAAAATAAATTATAGTAACTCATTAAGTTTCGAGAAAAGTAATCTTACAATTAAATCTTGCTAAACCATGATACAAAAGGTACATTCTTACACAACTGCTTTTTCTAAATTCACAACATTCCATCACAGTACTTAACATCAACTATATTAAATTTCATTCACCACTACTAAATATATAAATGTTCTTATATAATAAAATAATTCACTTTATATACAAAATTTATTTAAGAATAACTTAATCAACTTAAATATAATTTCAATGTAAATGAAATGCATTAATTTATGCTATACTCTTCTAGAGGCAATTTCCATTACCACTACTATGTTACGACTTATCTCATCTTTCAACGAGAGCGACGGGCGATGTGTGCACATCCAAGAGCCAACCATTCAAAGTAAATAACTTTACTACCTTTACTTTTAAGTCCTCCTTCAAAAACACTATTTCAGCAAATTTTCCATATTATAATTTTTAATTGTAACCCATCCTCTCCTCATTATAAGCTGCACCTTGATCTGACGTCATACTTAAATTCACTATTATTGTTAACTACTATCTTCTTAAAAGTTACCTGACGACGACGGTATACATACTTCACAAAATAAGGTAAGGTTAATCGTGGACTATCGATTATGGGACAGGTTCCCCTAAGTGGTCTAAGATACCGCCAAGTTCTTTGAGTTTTAAATCACTTATTCGTAGTACCCTAGTAAGTAAACAATACTAATTTACATTTAAAAATAATAGGGTATCTAATCCTAGTTTCCCTTAAAAATATCGCAACCTCAACCAACTATACTTCAATTAAAATAAACCCCTATATACACATTTTACCGTTAAATAAAAATTCTTAAAATATTCCTTATTCATATTACACCTAATTGCCTTTATTACTATAATATGTATGATTCAGGTCTCTAGTTTAACCGCGGATGCTGGCACTAAATTTACCAACCTTTCTAAACTAATCTAGTTCAAGCTTTAACCCATTAACTAAAATCTTACACTGGTGCTAGTGGAAACCTAAACATCATTTATTACTATAATATTAAAAATCCATATAACTACCTTTATTTTATATAAAAAAAATTATTTAAATTAATCTTCCTCACCACACTAAATCATACCATGTGTAAACCTTAATTTACACCATACTACAAGATCAGAACCAAGTCCATCATTAAAACAAATCAAACCGGAAAAAATTCTTATAATCCAATCAACACAACATAAATAGTTTTTATAGTGTCTTGTTGCACATTAAGTTTTCATCTTAAAAGCATAAATTAAATTTATTAAAAATAAAAATCTTCTGAGTATTTATGTACACTTGCCTTCCAAGCAAAAAGATTAATTAACTTTAAATAAGATAAAAATTATCCGCAGTGTTTGGGCACAAAGAACTTTGACTTCTTAAGAGAGACTCACCTCTCCCTATAAAGATTTTAAGTTATACAAACTATAAACCTTCAAAGTTTAAAATAAGATATATCAATCTTAAATCTTGAAATCCTTCACATATTATAGTTTAATATAAAACTATGAATTGCAAATTCACAAAAGAATAAATCATTCTAATATGTATACACTAATTCTTGTTAATGACCGAGTAAGGTAATAGACTGTAGATCTATCAACGGACCACTACATCCTTAACAAACAAATGTAAAATAAGCTAAATTTTTAAGCTGTTGGGTTCATACCCCAAAAATGAACAGTATTCTTTTACATAAATAACTTATTAAATTAACAATTATCTCACCTTAGACGAGAAACTCTGAATCATGTGGATGATCATCAGAATATAAAGTAATTAATAAACAAAAAATATATGCCTGAATAAGACTAATACCAAACTCAAAAATTGTATACAAAACCTGCACTAACCCCAAAACAAATATTGAAATCATTGAGCTGAAAACCCCAGCTATTAAATAATTACCAATTAAAGTCAAAACAATATGCCCAGCACTTATATTAGCAATTAACCGCACAGATAATGTAATTGACCGAACCATAATACTCACAGTCTCAATAACAACCAAAAAAGGATTTAATAAAAAAGGCGCACCTATTGGCAACAGAGAAGCAACAACTGACTTTAAATTATGTCAGCCCCCTGATAAAATCAAAGATAACCATAAAGGAAACCCTAATGAAAACGACACCACTAAATGACTCGTTGGCCTAAACACATAAGGAATCAAACCACTTAAATTTACAAAAATCAAGAACAAAAACAAACCAGTAATTAAATTTAAAAACCCACCAAGATTGAACCCAAACGATCGAAAAATTTGACTAGCAATAGTATCCTTCATAACATTAACCACCCAAATTCACGATATATTAGAAACCCATAGACTAGAACTAAATAGTATAATAACAACAAAACTATAAACCCACATTAAAAAATAAAAAGACATAAAAACCTGATTTTGATCATCAAAAGTAGAAAAAATATCCACAAGCATTCTCTACCACTCCCACTTATTCTCAGAGCAGCTAACCTCCATAGCACCATAGCCATTATCTGCCACACCAAAATCAATCTTTTGTTCTCACCAAATTAAAACAAACACTAACAAAATCACAACCCAAAAAACAAAAAACAACAAAACCCAATTCAACGGAGACAACTGTGGCATATAAAAAGTACTAAAATAAAACTAGTAACTTCAGGCTGACAACCTAAGATTATTATTTAACTAACTTTATAATTTAACCTAACTATTTAAAGACATAACACTAACTCACTTAACAAAAGTCTCCAATGGGATAGTCTCAATAACAATTGGCATAAACGAGTGATTAGCACCACAAATCTCTGAACATTGTCCGTAAAATACCCCAGGATATTTAACAAAAAACCCAAGCTGATTCAAACGACCCGGCACAGCATCAACTTTAACACCTAATGATGGCACAGCTCAGGAATGAATTACATCTGCAGATGTAACAAGAACACGAATATCCATCCCAGCTGGAACAATAACACGATGATCAACCTCTAATAAACGAAAATCACCCAAATTTAAATCATCCCTAGAAACTATATAAGAATCAAACTCGATATTTAAAAAATCAGAATACTCGTACCTTCAATACCATTGGTGGCCTACTCTCTTAATACTTAAGCCACAATCCCCAACCTCATCTAACAAATACAATAGTCGCAAAGATGGTAAAGCTAAAAAAACCAAAATAACAGCAGGAACAATAGTTCAAACTGTCTCAATCTCCTGTCCTTCAACTAAAGAACGACAACTCAAATTATTTATCATCAACGAAAAAGCAGCATAACCAACAAAACTAATAATCATAATTAAAATTATCATTGCATGATCATGAAAAAAAATCAATTCTTCCATTATTGGAGACGCGGCATCTTGAAATCCTAATTGCCCTCAAAAACTCATATCCTACTATAATTTAATTAACAACCAGAGCACCAGTCTCAGATGGATTATGGAAATCAACAGGCAAGACATTATCTCACTCAAGAGAAGTACCTAAATGTAATCTTCAAACAACACCACGCTGAGAAACCAACGCTTCCCAAACAATAACCATAAAATATAATACAGCCACAAATGAAATCATAGACCCTATTGAAGAAATCACATTTCACTTAGTATAACAATCTGGGTAGTCAGAATACCGTCGAGGCATCCCACTTAAACCTAAAAAATGCTGTGGAAAAAAAGTAACATTAACCCCGATAAACATAACATAAAAATGGGCCTTAGTCCATCGCTCATGCAAAGTCAAACCAGTAAGAAGAGGAAACCAATAATTAAAAGCACCAAACAAAGCAAATACAGCTCCTATAGATAGTACATAATGAAAATGTGCAACAACATAATATGTATCATGCAACATAATATCAAGAGAAGAATTAGACAACATAATACCAGTTAAACCACCAACAGTAAACAAAAAAATAAACCCTAATGCCCATAACATAGGTGTCTCATATTTAATTTTAGCACCATGAATCGTTGCCAACCACCTAAAAATCTTAATACCAGTTGGCACAGCAATAATTATGGTAGCAGCCGTAAAATATGCACGAGTATCAACATCCATTCCAACAGTAAACATATGATGAGCTCAAACAATAAATCCAAGAATACCAATAGCTAATATAGCATAAATTATCCCTAAAGTCCCAAATGTTTCCTTCTTACATGAATGATGTATCACAATATGCGAAATCATACCAAACCCAGGCAAAATCAAAATATAAACTTCAGGATGACCAAAAAATCAAAACAAATGCTGATACAAAATTGGATCACCCCCACCAGCTGGGTCAAAAAAAGACGTATTAAAATTACGATCAGTTAAAAGCATAGTAATTGCACCAGCTAAAACAGGTAACGATAATAAAAGCAAAATAGCCGTAATTTTCACAGACCAAACAAATAAAGGAAGTCGTTCAAATTGCATTCCTCGTCATCGTATATTAACAATAGTAGTAATAAAATTTACAGCCCCTAAAATAGACGAAACTCCAGCCAAGTGTAAAGAAAAAATAGCTAAATCAACAGAACCACCAGCATGGGCCAAATTCCTAGCCAAAGGAGGGTACACAGTCCACCCAGTACCAGCACCCCCCTCAACAGCAGCTGAGGATAATAAAAGCAATAATCTAGGGGGTAATAATCAAAAACTTATATTATTTAAACGCGGAAACGCTATATCCGGGGCACCTAACATTAATGGAACAAGTCAATTCCCAAAACCACCAATCATTATAGGTATAACCAAGAAAAAAATCATAACAAATGCATGCGCCGTTACAATAACATTATACAATTGATCATCCCCTAACAAAGCACCAGGCTGACCAAGCTCAGCACGAATTAAAATCCTTAAACCCGTACCAACCAAACCAGACCACATACCAAATAAAATATACAAAGTTCCAATATCCTTATGATTCGTCGAAAACAATCATCGCAT